TTCTTGCAATTTTTTATCTCGAATCGTATTGAATAACAATCACCTAATCTTTCGAATCCTTGTTTCGGAGTCGATAAATTATACGTCCTCTGGTTGAATCATAACGACTTACTTCAATTTTGACTTTATCTCCTGGCAGTATCCGTATAAAACTACGTCGGATCTTTCCTGAAACATAACCTATAATCAGATCTTCATTATCTAACCGAACCCGGAACATGCCATTGGGGAGCGATTCGGTAATTAAACCTTCATGAATCCATTTTTGTTCTTTCATTCCAGGTAAGGCCCCCGTGAAATATCAACTAATGGAGCCGAAACGATCTTAGACAACTCATCCTCTTTTTTTTTTTTATAAATAGGAAGAGGTTTTGGAGCCCATTTGGCTATTAAAATGATTACCATATATAACACAAAATTTCTCCGCCGATTCCTTCTAGTCGAGCCTCCCGGTCTGTCATTATACCTCGAGAAGTAGAAAGAATTACAATCCCCATTCCACCTAAAATTCTAGGAATTCGTTGAGAGTTAGAATAGATTCGTAGACCGGGTCGACTGATCCGTTTTAAATTTAAAAAATTTCTATAGGGTCTTTGCCTATTCCTTCTATGCCGCAGAGTTAAAGTCAAAAAATATTTGTTTTTTTCTCGATGTTTTCTGACGTTTTCGATAAAACCTTCTCTGAAAAGTATTTTCACAATATTTTCGGTAATATTAGTAGATGCTATGCGAACAACTCTTTTTCTATCCATATCAGCATTTCGTATAGAGGTTATTATCTCAGCAATAGTGTCTCTACCCATGATGAACTAAAATGATTGGTGCCTCAAAATTGGATATAATCAACATGTTTTTCTTTTTTTTATTGGTTTATGAATATGAATTTTTCGAGGTATATGCGTGAGACACAATCTACGAATTAATCTAGTTCTTAATCTATTTTTTCAAATACCTCAAAGATATCACGATCTCGTTTTTTTTATAATACCTCGGGAGCTAATGAAACTATTTTAGTAAAATTTAATTGTCTCAATTCCCGGGGGATTGCACCAAAAATTCGAGTTCCTTTTGGATTTCCTTCTTGATCAATTACAACAGCAGCATTGTCATCATATCGTATTATCATACCGCTGTCACGTTTAAGTTCTTTACAGGTACGAACAATTACAGCTCTGACTACTTCTGATTTTTCTAGAGGCATGTTTGGTACTGCTTCTTTGATCACAGCAACAATAACGTCACCGATATGAGCATATCGACGATTACTAGCTCCTATGATTCGAATACACATCAATTCTCGAGCCCCGCTGTTATCCGCTACATTTAAATGGGTCTGAGGTTGAATCATATCAATTTTTTAGTCTATTCTTCCAATGCAAAGGATGAAGAAAATAAAAGAAATATTTTTTAGCCAAAAAAAGAAACCTGCGTTTTTGTTTCATCCCTAAGACTCATTTCTGTTGGTTCTACATTTTTATCCCGAAAAAATAAATTGAGTTCGTATAGGCATTTTAGATGCTGCTATTAAAATAGCCCTTCTAGCTATATTTTCGGTTACTCCACCCATTTCGTATAGTATTCGCCCCGGTTTAACAACAGCTACCCAATATTCAGGGGATCCTTTCCCCGAACCCATACGTGTTTCAGCCGGTCTTACTGTAACGGGTTTGTCTGGAAATATACGGACCCAAATTTTTCCACCACGGCGTGCATTTCGCGTCATTGCTCGTCGACCTGCTTCGATTTGTCTAGATGTGATCCAAGCAGGTTCAAGTGCCTGAAGAGCATATTTACCGAAACAAATATGATTACCTCGATAAGATATTCCCTTCATTCTTCCTCTATGTTGTTTACGGAATCTAGTTCTTTTGGGGTTATAGTTGATGGTTGTTTCGTAATTCCATCTCTACTACAAAACTGGACATGAGAGTTTCTTCTCATCCAGCTCCTCGCGAATAAAAGGATTCAAAATGAAATTTAAATGAATTTGAATAGATATTAGAACAATTTTCTAAAAAATTTTATAAATAATAGTTATTCTAATAAATCTTTATTTTCTTTTGTCCGTTCTCCAAGTTTACCAATAAAAAAAAAGAAAGTTTTCGCAGGCGAATATTTACTCTTGCAATCTCTATTTGAGTCGTATCGCTTCTTCCTGACTTCTCAGAATAGAGGAATGGATTTCCGGTTCATTTCGCCATCCTGACTAGTGAATTAATAAGATTCATTTGTTCAAAATAATCTTTTGTATTCACAGGTTTAATCGTTCCCACCGCTTCGTATTTAATGGTTAGGTCAGAATTCTACAACGGAGCTTATAATCAATTTATTCTTGAGTCAACTTTCTTAGTCTTTATTGGCTCGAAGCTCTTGATGTTCTTCTTCTATTCTATAAATAAGAAGGATTCATTGAATATTTCAATTATGGCTGAATCAACTTAGTATTGATGCTTTATTACATTGTCTTTTATGAGATGACTCGTAGACCTTACATATTGGA